GTCTAACAGGAGAATCAGTAGTAATGAAGAAATAGGGGCGGAAGGATATGATAATTAAAGTGTTGACATGTTTCGTAAGGGGCTCCCTAAATCAAATTAAGGGAAGCAATTTTTTAGGATTTTGTTTTGACAGATACATTTCGACAAAACTATTTAATGCTTAACATAAAAATGCATTGTGCAAGAATCCACACTTTTTTAGATACGTTATCAGAAAAAAAACAAGTATGATTTTTTCAAATCAAATATATATTCAAAAAAATCATTCATTGTTATCGAGGATTCATCGGAACAAAAAGAGCCCGACTAGGTACTATCCTGACCGAGCTCTGGCTGTATAAATAGAACAATGAATAGAAATCAAATAGCAAATATAATAGCAAATAGAAATATAATATATAATAATATATAAGATTTATATATTTAATATATAAGATTTATATATTTAATATATATATATTTTATTATTTAATATATATATATATTTTATATTTTTATATTAATATATATATTGTTTCATATATTCATATTAAATGGATTATATTTGCTATTTGATTTCTATTCATTGTTCTATTTCATTATTCTATTCTATTATATTATATCTATTCTATTATATTATAGATTATATATCATTATTATATATATATATATATTATGTTTTATATATTTAATATTTATATAAGAGTTTTATATATTTAATATTTATATAAGATATTTAATATTTATATAAGATAAGTAAGATAAGATATAAAAGATATAAGGGGGGCTTGAGAAAAGCCCTATTATGGGAACTTTTTGTTTATGCGATGTAACATAAACATGATAATTCTTTTTTTTTTTCAATTGAGGAGAGATGGCTGAGTGGACTAAAGCGTCGGATTGCTAATCCGTTGTACGAATTTTTGTACCGAGGGTTCGAATCCCTCTCTTTCCGTTTCCGTTGAGAATTTGGTATTTCTTCTTTTGAATTTATGGAGCTTCTTTTGTTTGTTTGATTTTTTTATTTACTTTTTTTTTATTTATTTTTGCTTATTTATTAGTTAAAGATGTAAAATAGATAAAATCAAAAAAATATTTTTTTTTATTCTTCACGTCCTGGATTACGTCCTGGATCGTTAGATAGGAATCCGAAGATGAAAAGAGAAACAAAGAATATCACTACCGTATAAACAAATAGTTTTAGAGTAAGCATTACAAAATCTCCAAGATAATTAAAATAAAAAAAAAAAAAACGACAGAGAAGGAGAATAGATTCTCTTATATTACACATTTTGTTTCTTTTGATACTAAGTTTTTAAGAAATGAAGTGTTTTCGAGGAAATAGAAACAAAAATGGAAATTTAATTGTAGTAAGAGTCGAGCCCTTTCTTACTATATATCTTTTACTATAAATCTTCTTTCATATTCACAATATAGGTATTAGTGGTGGACTCAAATCTAATAATAGGTAATAGGATTTCTCAATGGAAAAACCGTAAGAATGAGGAAATGATGAGATGGTCCAGATTTTTCTTGTTTATCAAAAAATTTGAATATTTTTGAATATTTGAATCGAGGATTCACACTAAAAGACTTATCTGATCTTATAAATTGTTAAAATGTTCGAATTTTTGTTTTGGAATCCATAAAAATTCAGAATTTTTTAGGACATTATTCAAATTAAAAAAGATCTCATCGAAAACTTACAGCAGCTTGCCAAACAAAAGCTAAGAGAAAAAAGAGTACAGGTATTACTGGCATAATATCTACAATTGGATTCAAAAAAGCGTAGGCTTCGGGTAATTTTGCCAAGAAAAAACTACTTGAATAAAGGGCAGAGTGAATACAAATACAGACCAAACTAAAGATATTAAGCATAACAAAGATTTTGTTCTTTAAGAAAATGAATTGTTTCCTTTTTTGAATTAGAATTTTTATTGTATTGTAATTGTATGTATGTATAATTGTTGTATAATTGTATAATTTTTATTATAATTTCTATTAATTAATATTAATAATAATTATTAATAATAATTTTAATAATTTCTAATTTATAAAAATAAAATAAAAATAAAATATATAAATAATATATAATATATAATAAATAATATATATATTTAATAAAATATATAACTATATCTATATATTAATTCTCTATTAAATATCTATTAATACTATTAATATTAAATATCTATTAATACTATTAATATTAAATATCTATTAATATTAATATTAAATATCTATTAAATAATAGAATTAAAAAAAAAAAAAATAGATTTAATAATAGAATTTAATAGAGAATTAAATAGAATAAAATAGAATAATAGAATTCTATATATTCTATATTCTAAATTCATTCTAAATTCTAAAAAAAAAAATTCTAAAAAAAGGGAATTATAGAAAATTATAAAATATAAAATGACTTTATCGAATATATATGAATTATAATAATATATAATTATTATTGTTAATTATAGATCCTAATTAATAGTAATATTAAGAAACTGGCAATACTAAAAAGATCAGACCCCCCCAAATCCTTCTTTGATTTGAACTTATCCAGTTCAATTTTCATTCTGAAATGAAAAAAAAATGGAAGAAACCACACTTTCTTACAATATCTTAATTGAATTCTATGGAATGATCAATAATTTCAGTCTAATTCTAGTTCTATATCTACGCATATTAAAATCCTAGCAACCATTTTTTATTCCATTTCTATAGACATTTTTGAACTGGAATTGACGAACAAACAATAATACTAATAATAGTGTTTAGTAGTGTCGAATCAAAGATGGGGCGTGGCCAAGCGGTAAGGCAACGGGTTTTGGTCCCGCTATTCGGAGGTTCGAATCCTTCCGTCCCAGAGCATATCCATATGGATATCCTATTTGAATAAAATTGAATAAAAATTTGTATTGTATATCAGAATAAAGATTACTCTCTCTTTTTCTTTTTTTGTTTTTATTGTAATCACTGTACTGTGATGTGAATAATTGTAAAATATATATATAATTGTATATATAATTGTATAAATATATATTTGTATATAGTTGTATTATATATATATATTTGTATATATATATATATATTTGTATTTTTTTTTTGAATAAATCCACTTTTTCTATTTTACAAACTATCAAAATAGAATAGAAAACGGATTCATAGAGTATCGAGTTAATTTGAATTTTTTTAGACTTCTTTAGAAATTGTCCATTCATATATGAAGGAAACCCTAGAAGTAAAAGACTAGAAGTAAAGAATAAAAAAGGATAGATTCCTATGTATCGACTGAATCAATGACTATTCACGATTTCATAATTGAATCAATTACATACAGGATCCAACCCAAAGGAATGTTATGGTAAAACTTCATTTAAAACGATGTGGTAAAAGGCAACGTGCGACTTGAAAGACATGATTAGATTAGTTGTGGATTCTTACATCCGCTATTTCTTCTAGTATATAGAAATCGGGGTGCTCTTGGCTCGACATCATTTGTTCTGTTCCACTAGTCCACTAGAACTCGTTGTTTTTGGGACGAGAGAGGGATTGTTGATGTAAATAGTACTTGATGGAGCTCGAGTTGATTCATTTTTCAGGGGCAAGTGCAAGTATCTAAGGTTAGTGAAAATTAATAAGTTAGAACAACTTCGTAAGTGTATATTTTTGAGAGAAAAAAAGGATCCAATTCGAGCAAGGTTCAAAAAGTCAAATTTGTTGGAATTGGAAAAACTATTTTGATCAAAAGTGTATCCGCGGGAATCAACCCTCTATTTGTATGATTCTTTGAGAGAAAGAAATAACAAAATGGTATGTTGCTGCCATTTTTGAAACGATTAAAGATCCCCGAAGTAATGTCTAAACCCAATGATTCAAGGAAAAGCTAAAAGATCCTGGAACAAGTAAATACCATTTTCAAATTGTCTCAACAATTCAAATTCAATTCTATGTAGAATGAAGAAAAAATAGATTCTAAAGAAGACAGGCAAGAGATAAAGGGATAGAGATCGCTCAATAAATGAGATATCTAAGGATTTTGTTTTCCTTGAGTTATTTGAGAGTTATCCAATTTGAGTTATGAGGTTGCGAATACGAGGAGTTCCTCTTTTTTCAGAAAGAGAAAAATACTTAAATCATAGTCTAATTGATTTGATGATTTTATTGATTTAGTTAACATCATAACTTTATACATAGACATTTTTTGGAATTTTCTCGAGCCGTACGAGGAGAAAGCTTCTTATACGTTTCTAGGGGGGGGGTGTATTGTTCATCTATATCTATCCCAATGAGCTGTTTATCGAATCGTTGCAATTGATGTTCGATCCCGAAGAGAGGGAAGAGATCTTCGGAAAGTGGGTTTTTATGATCCAATAAAGAATCAAACCTATTTAAATATTCCAGTGATTCTATATTTCCTTGAACAAGGTGCGATGTTCAACCTAGAGGAACTGTTCAAGATATTTCAAAGAAGGCGGGTGTCTTTATGGAATTTTGCCCTAATCAACAAACAACAAACGAAATTCAATTAATGAAAAAAAAAAGAGGGTGTGGATGACTTGTATATAGATTTATAGAACTCTTTTCTCTTTTCTCTTTTATCCCCCCCCTCTCTTGTTCTATTGATACCTCATTTTGATTTCTTAATTGTTGACATAGAAATAGAATGCTTTTTTCTATAGCCACAAAAATGGATTCTTATCGATCTTCAAAATGAAAATAAAATAATAAAAAAGATGGATAGAGATAGAAGATATAGGAAAAAACAAATGGATAATAACTAAATGAAGTAATTGGGTCTATAAATACATTACCCCCAATAAGGTAAGGTTATTTTTTTTTTTTTATAGTAAATATTTTTTTTATAAATAAGATATAATATTTAAAACGAGTTCTGCCTTGGAATGGAAGAGAATTTCGAATCAGCTTTGTCTACGAACAAGGAAGCTATAAGTAATGAATAGAATATTTAAAGGATATTCTGACTTTTCATCGAATGACTATTCATCTATTGTATTTTCATGTAAAGAGAGGATAAAAGCTCTATGGAAAAATGGTGGTTCAATTCTATGTTGTTTAATAGGGAATTAGAATCCCGGTGTGGGTTAAGTAAATCAATGGATAGTTTTTGTCCTATTGAAAATACCGATGTAAGTGAAGACAAAATTTTAACTGATAAGGATAAAAACATTCATAGTTGGAATGATAGTGACAATTCTAGTTCTAGTAATGTTGATTATTTAGTTGGTGTCAGGAACACCCAGAATTTCCTATCTGATTCTGATAAAACCTTTTTAGTTAGGGATAGTAAGAGGAACAGTTATTCCATATATTTTGATATTGAAAATCCAATTTTGGAGATTGCCAATGATCATTCTTTTCTAAGCGAACCAAAAAGCTTTTTTTATAGTTATAAGAATTCTAGCTATCTGAATAATGTCTCTAAGAGTGATGATGATCATTACATGTATAATACTAAATCTAGTTGGAAAAATAACATTAATAGTTGCATTGAAAGTTATCTTCGTTCTCAAATCTGTATTGATAGTTACATTTTAAGTGATAATGACAAATACAATAACATTTACTTTTCTAGTTACAAAAGCGAAACGAGTATAATAACTAGCACGAATGATACAAATGTTAGTGACTTAACTAGAAAAGAAAGTTCTAATGATCTCGATGAAACTCAAAAATACAAGCATTTATGGATTGAATGCGAAAATTGTTATGGATTAAATTATAAGAAATTCTTTAAATCAAAAATGAATATTTGCGAACACTGTGGATATCATTTGAAAATGAGTAGTTTAGATAGAATCGAACTCTCGATTGATCCAGGTACTTGGAATCCTATGGATGAAGGCATGGTCTCTCTGGATCCCGTTGAATTTCATTCGGAAGAGGAAGAACCTTATAAAGATCGTATTGATTCTTATCAAAGAAAGACAGGATTAACTGAGGCTGTTCAAACAGGCACAGGTCAACTAAATGGTATTCCTGTAGCAATTGGGATTATGGATTTTCAGTTTATGGGGGGTAGTATGGGGTCCGTAGTAGGTGAGAAAATAACCCGCTTGATCGAATATGCTACCAATCAACTTTTACCCCTTATTCTAGTATGTGCGTCCGGAGGAGCACGTATGCAAGAAGGAAGTTTGAGCTTGATGCAAATGGCTAAAATATCTTCTGCTTTATATAATTATCAAACAAGTAAAAAGTTATTCTATATATCGATCCTTACATCTCCTACTACTGGTGGGGTGACAGCTAGTTTTGGCATGTTGGGGGATATCATTATTGCCGAACCCAATGCTTACATTGCATTTGCGGGTAAAAGAGTAATTGAACAAACGTTGAATAAGACAATACCCGAAGGTTCACAAGCGGCTGAATATTTATTCCATAAGGGCTTATTTGATTCAATTGTACCGCGTAATCCTTTAAAGGGGGTTCTGAGTGAGTTATTTCAGCTCCATGCTTTTTTTCCTTTGACTCAAAATGAAAAAGAAAGCAGAGCCTAAAATTATTTTTCCATTCTTTTTTTATTGTGACGAGAGAGTAGTTATTTAATTCTATATTCCTCATATCTCTTTATTATTTTTTTTTTTAATCTATTATTTTTTTGTTCTATACTAATTCTATTACTAATTCTATATACTCAAAATATTCTATATACTCAATATATATATATAAATTCTCCATATTCATTATTCTATTTCATTGTTATATATTAATTATTATATATTATTCACTTAGCTATACTTAGTATAAGTATATATGAATTATAGTGATTATAGACTATCTTTAATCTTTATAAGAATCTGAAATGAAATTAAAAAAAATCTTAATATTAGAATATTAGATTAATAATAAATATTAGAATATTAATATAAAGAAAAAAAAAAAAATAACAGGTACAAATATTAAATCGAGGTACCCATTCTATGATAAACCTACCCTCCATTTTTGTGCCTTTAGTGGGCCTAGTATTTCCGGCAATTGCAATGGCTTCTTTATTTCTTCATGTTCAAAAAAACAAGATTTTTTAGTTTTAGATACACGGACAGTAGGGAAAATCTCATATATTTTTTTTTTTAGCTCTCGAAGCAATTCGATGAATTACTCCTAAAGGTTTACATCAAAAAAAGTGCTAGTTGATAAAAGTTACTTCGGAAACAAAGAAAAGTAAAGTCAAATTCACTTGCTTGGGTTATTTCTTTTTCCAATTCCAATAAAATCGAACTGAATCTAATATGAGTTGGCGATCAGAATGTATATGGATAGAACTTATAAAGGGGTCTCGAAAAACAAGTAATTTCTGCTGGGCCTTTATCCTTTTTTTAGGTTCATTAGGGTTCTTATTGGTTGGAACTTCCAGTTATCTTGGTAGGAATTTGTTATCTTTATTTCCGTCTCAGCAAATTCTTTTTTTTCCACAAGGGATCGTGATGTCTTTCTATGGAATCGCGGGTCTCTTTTTTAGTTCTTATTTGTGGTGTACAATTTCGTGGAATGTAGGTAGTGGTTATGATCGATTCGATAGAAAGGAGGGAATAGTGTGCATTTTTCGTTGGGGATTTCCTGGAAAAAATCGTCGTATTTTTCTCCGATTCCTTATGAAGGATATTCAGTCCATCAGAATAGAAGTTAAAGAGGGTATTTATACTCGTCGTGCCCTTTATATGGAAATTATAGGACAGGGGGCCATTCCCTTAACTCGTATTGATGAGAATTTGACTCCACGAGAAATTGAACAAAAAGCTGCAGAATTGGCTTACTTCTTGCATGTACCAATTGAAGTATTTTGAAATGAAAAAAAATGAACCGGAAATTGAATGTTTTCTAATGCTTTCTTAGGGAAATCTTTTTTTTTCGAATCTTTTTTCTATTTTGAGATAGTTGATTGATAAAGAGGTGTTCTTTGGTTTCGGAATCCGACTAATATTCATTACGCGAAGTGCTCTTTCGTGTATTCATTAACATCAAAAGGGATAATTGCTTCGAATCTTATCTTAGCAATTGATATCTTTTGAAACAATATTTTTTCTTCATTCGAATTGGCAGTAGATTCTTTCGCTTTCTTATTTCGGTATTCTTTCTAAATTCAAGGACTAAATCCCGAATTGCAAATAAAACGCGGGATTAGATTATAGAAGAGATATAGATTATAGATTTATATATATATATATATTAGATTTATATATAGGCTAGATTTATATATAGGCCCTATGGTTTGTAATAGAACTTATGCTTGATAGAAATATTATTATCATATAAAGTAAAGAAAGTTGACGAATATGAGGTGAAGCTGAGTTCATAAAAGACGAAAAATGGCAAAAAAGAAAGCATTCATTCCCCTTCTCTATCTTACATCTATAGTCTTATTTCCCTGGTGCATCTCTTTCACATTTAAAAAAAGTCTGGAATCTTGGGTTACTAATTGGTGGAATACTAGGCAATACGAAATTTTCTTGAATTATATTCAAGAAAAGAGTATTCTAAAAAAATTCATAGAATTCGAGGAATTGTTCCTCTTGGATGAAATGCTAAAGGAATACCCGGAAACACGTCTACAAAATCTTCGTACCGGAATCGGAATCTACAAAGAAACCATCCAATTGATCAAGACACACAATGAAGATCGTATCCATACGATTTTGCACTTCTCAACAAATATAATCTGTTTCGTTATTCTAAGTGGTTATTCTATTCTAGGTAATCAAGAACTTATTATTCTTAACTCTTGGGTTCAAGAATTCTTATATAACTTAAGTGACACAATAAAAGCTTTCTCTATTCTTTTATTAACTGATTTATGTATAGGATTTCATTCGACCCATGGTTGGGAACTAATGATTGGTTCTGTCTATAAAGATTTTGGATTTGCTCAGAATGATCAAATTATATCTGGTCTTGTTTCCACTTTTCCAGTCATTTTAGATACAATCTTAAAATATTGGATTTTCCGTTATTTAAATCGCGTATCTCCGTCACTTGTAGTGATTTATCATTCAATGAATGACTGAAAAAATGATCTACTGATCCAATTATAAAGTTTTTTTTGTACAAAACTATACATTCAAAAATGGACTTCTTCTTATTCCAGGAAAATTATTTCAGTAAATAGCAGAATCGTGGATAGGGAACTATGCTAGTGACCTATCTAATTTTATTGTAGAAATTCTCAGGATCAATGATTGGACCATGCAAACTAGAAATGCCCTTTCTTGGATATGGATAAAGGAAGAGATTACTCGATCCATTTCCGTATCGCTCATGATGTATATAATAACTCGAGCACCCATTTCAAATGCATATCCCATTTTTGCACAGCAGGGTTATGAAAATCCGCGAGAAGCAACTGGCCGTATTGTATGTGCCAATTGCCATTTAGCTAATAAGCCCGTGGATATTGAGGTTCCACAAGCGATACTTCCTGATACTGTATTTGAAGCAGTTGTTCGAATTCCTTATGATATGCAAGTGAAACAAGTTCTTGCTAATGGTAAAAAGGGGGCTTTGAATGTGGGGGCGGTTCTTATCTTACCGGAGGGTTTTGAGTTGGCCCCCCCCGATCGTATTTCGCCTGAAATTAAAGAAAAGATAGGTAATCTGTCTTTTCAAAGCTATCGTCCAAAAAAAAAAAATATTCTTGTGGTAGGCCCTGTTCCTGGTCAGAAATATAGTGAAATAACCTTTCCTATTCTTTCCCCGGATCCCGCTACTAAGAGAGATGTTCACTTCTTAAAATATCCTATATACGTAGGCGGGAACAGGGGAAGAGGTCAGATTTATCCCGACGGAAGCAAGAGTAATAATAATGTTTATAATGCTACGGCAGCGGGTATAGTAAAAAAAATCATACGAAAAGAAAAAGGGGGATACGAAATAACTATAGTAGTGGATGCATCGGATGAGCGTGAAGTGATTAATATTATACCTCCAGGACCAGAACTTCTTGTTTCAGAGGATGAACCTATCAAACTTGATCAACCATTAACGAGTAATCCTAATGTGG